ATCTCTTCCTTCTCTTCGGAATCTAACATCAATTGCAACGATTCGATAGACGGCTCATTGGGATAGATGTAAATGAACAATACCCCCCCCAGAAACGTATAGGAAGTTTTTTCTTCGTACGGCTCGAGAAAAATGATTTGAGGCTCTATTTATGTATAGAATATAGAATGCCAATGGCGAATGGGTGTAATTAGACTATGATTTAAGTCCCCTTCCGCCTTTCTCCTTCCTTTCTGAAAGGGAAAAACCATTTGTACTCATAACTCAAGTTGGATAATTCTCAAAAAGCTAAAAAAAAATATTTTTAAGATTTCTTTTATTGAGTGGTCTTTAAATCCCTTTCTTTTTACTAAATTTTGGGGCAGTTATTGATACAATTGAAAGGGTATTTTCTTGTTCTGGTATCCTCCTTATTTTTAATCATTGGGTTTAGACATGACTTCGGTAATTTTGAATCCTTTCAAAATGGCAGCAACATACCTTTTTTTGTGACCTTTTTCAAAGAATCAGCCAAACATTTGATTCCCTGTGATACACTTTTTGTATCGAAAGCGTTTTCTTAATTCCAAGAATTTTTTCTTTTAGATTGGAAACTTTCATTTCTATATCAAAAATATATTTACGAAGTTCTTCTATTTTATAGATTGATATTAACCCTAGATCCTTGCCCTAAGAAATAAGTCAATACTTTATACTCGAGCTCCATCCTATATTATTTAGGCTCCAACCCAACAAAAAGGGTAGTTTAGCAGAACAAGTGATGTCGAGCCAAGAGCACCTTCATTTTGATATAAAATGGTGGATGCAAGAATCCACGACGGATCGTGTCCTTCAAGTCGCACGTTGCTTTCTACCACATCGTTTTAAACGAAGTTTTACCATAACATTTATCTAAGAGCCGGTATAGAATTGAGTCCATTACAGAATCATGAATAGTCATTGGTTCAGTCGGTACATATACATAGTAATGTATGTTTTTTCTTTTCTAAGATATTTTTCTGAAGAAGTTTTATCAAAATTAGAAATGAATCCCTATAATTTAAAAATTATATTTATTTTTTTTTCAAAACAAAAAAAAGGGTGATAACAATACTTAATAGGCTATGGATTTCCTTTTTTTAGACGTTTTTTTTTTTTTTTTTTTATTTTTGGGGAAGATTATAGAAGGATTTCTGAATTTCAAATAAAATAAAAAATGTATGAATTAACCTGTTGGAATCTTTCCATAAATATAAAATTATTTATAAGAGCAAAACAAATTAAGTCCTTACTCCTTTTTTTATCCTAACCTAACCAAGTCTTAAGAAATTTAATTTCTTTGACTCAATTTAGTCATAGTAGAAAAAACTTTATCTTGTTTCAAAATTCAGAGATCTGCAGAGAATTAATAATTGAATTACTCCATTTATTTTTTATTTAAGGAATAGGAAATATGGCTTCTTTCGCATTTCGACTCCGTTAAATCAAAATGGTAGTAAGATTTTTCTAAGTAACAAATTTATTTCAATATCAATATGAAGAGAAGAAACATATGATCAAAAGCCCGTCTAACCTTTTTTTGAATTCAAACCCTTGTTTCTCTCTTAACTGGATTACAACAAATAAATTGAATTACATCGCTGTGTCATTTGTTGAACTCGATTAAGTTTAATTTATTAAAAACTAATAATTAAATATATATGTATTCTGATAGAATGAATATGCTCTGGGACGGAAGGATTCGAACCTCCGAATAGCGGGACCAAAACCCGTTGCCTTACCACTTGGCCACGCCCCATTTAAATTTTGATTTAACGCTAATAAAGAATAATAGTGGTATTGGTTTGTCGTCAATTCTAGTCCAAATATTTAATTTTTAGAAAAAATTAGATTGTTGTTAGGATTTTGACACGGATAGATATCGAATTTTTTTGAATTTATTGCTCATTACGTAGAATTCAATTAAGATATTGTATTGAAAGTAAAATTTATTCTATTCTCCTTTGAGAATTGCAGGATTTTTGGTTGGGTAAACTCAAAGAAAAGGAAAGATTTTTTCTAACTTTCTCGTTTCGTTTTTACTTATATCAATAAGTCAACCAAAATACAATTATCTCCAAGAACAAAAAAAAGTTTATTATGCTTAATATCTTTAATTTGATCTGTATTTATTCTGCCCTTTATTCGAGTAGTTTTTTCTTCGCAAAATTGCCAGAGGTCTATGCTTTTTTGAATCCAATTGTAGATGTTATGCCAGTCATACCTTTGTTTTTTTTTCTCTTAGCCTTTGTTTGGCAAGCTGCCGTAAGTTTTCGATAAGATCTTTAATACTATCCTAGAAAATGAAAAATTCCTTTAGAAATAAGAAATTCGACCAATTCAAAGGATCAGATAATTGTTACCCTCAATTTGAACATGAAACTTTTGAGTACACACAAAAAATATGAATCACCACATTTCCCCACTCTAACCCCTTTTTGAAATGAAAGGCCTTACCTTCGTAGGATAGGATCCTTCTAAT